CACCAAGACAAACAAGAGAAAATTGCTTTTAAAGGGGAATAGACTGTGCCTTTCTTTTATTTCTTTTTGATTTTCTGCCTGCTGAATAAAAAAAGGGTTGGATATAGCCCTCTACCATATCTATACAAATAGAATAGTATCTATACAAATAGAATAGTCCATTTATTTATATGGACTGCTAAGTGCGGAGACGGGAATCGAACCCGTGACCTCAAGGTTATGAGCCTCGTGAGCTACCAAACTGCTCTACTCCGCTCTGTAGGGCCAAAAACTCGTGGACGAAAAAGGTTGAATACAAGTCTCTACCATGTCTAGACAAATAGAATAGTCTTTTTATACAGAATGGAGCGGGTAGCGGGAATCGAACCCGCATCGTTAGCTTGGAAGGCTAGGGGTTATAGTCGACGTTGGTTGATTATTTTGAACGTCTCTAATTCAAAACCGAACATGAAATTTTGATTTCATTCGGCTCCTTTATGGATATTCTCACCACTTAACATCTATGTTAGCTTTTCTGTCTGAATGGAACCAAAGCTCTCCGCTTTCTAGATGATCCCTATAGAGTAGGAGATAGAAATTCTCCTAAATATCTATCTAATCTACTTACTTCGTTCCCTAATTTCATTCAAGAGATCCTGAGGAAAAGAATTGGGTTTCCACCGAGCTGAAACAATATCCTGATGGTTCTAGTAAACCAAAACTATCGTTTTTTAGCTATTGGGCTTCCATTTCTTTTTTAACTAAAAGAAGATTTAGTTACGATTGGAAATAAACTTTTTTGTATCTTCATCCATAGATCCTTTACTCATATTTATTCAATTGGAAGACTTAATCCAATGCAAAATTATGCTTCGCGCCTCTGTACTCATAATCCAATTTGTATTTTGCATGCAAATTTAATTAGTCTTTGGATACTAATCGCGAGAATGTATATTCTTCCTCAATATGCTATTGAGAGGAAAAGGATTAAACCCTTTATAAGAACTAAAGTTTTCATCGGAATATGAATATAAAAAAACTTAAGGATGCCTTAAGTATATCATTTCAAATTCAGTTATTAATAGAACGAATCACACTTTTACCACTAAACTATACCCGCTACATGTAAATTATGATACCAACACTACCCTTTGTCAAGGGTAGCCATTCGAGGAGGAAGCTAATCCCACCTACGGAGAAAAGTGAGTAGTTGGTACTTCAATCGCAGGCCTTTAATTTAGGATTTAGATGGCCCCTCTCTAGTCTGTAAAAGAAATCTCTTCTTACCATGCCACTAGGGTATGAACCAAATGTATGCATTTCGATTAGGATCGTATTCTTTGTATTCTATAGTTTGATTATTCCTACAATATACACTAAGAGATATAGGTGACAGTACCTATCAATCCCTTTCTTCCTTTTCTTTTTTGTGCTGTAGAATAATTTTTATACTCTGCAGTACAAATTCGACTACCCGCTTTTTAGAATAAAATTCTTGATAAAACTCCAATATAGTTTGTTCAAAATACACCCTTCGAATAATATTCAAGTACTATTTCCAAAGGGTACCCGTTGGAAATTCCTGCAACAAATCCGTCCAAAACTGAAAAATTGAAAAGTTTTGAACTCGAAGGTTTTTCCAAGGAATGCCTGTGAAAAATTGTTTCAATCTCGCACCAAACCAAAACAGATAAGAAGTATATCACTGAAAATTAATAGAATACCCAGCCATAGGGGTATATGAGGAGGGCTAATTCCTTTATATCCCCAATTAGAATTAAGGGAAATAAAACATAAATGGAGAAAGTTCTCATCATAATATCAGCCAATAGAAGAAAAAAGCCCTAATTCTTCAGAACATTCTGAGCACGTGAGAAGTTACTAGGCTAAAGATAAAAAAAAACAAAGTCTACCATTTTTTTAACAGCAGTTCTTATTGCCCTTTTGGCCTTTTTGAACCTCACCATGAATAAACTTCTCTATCTCAATATAGATAAAAAAATATCTACATATTCTAGATATATATGTAGATATTATGTACATTATGCAGTACAGTAGATCTATAAAGGTAACTGAAAGTGGCTAATTTTTGAATAAAAAGCCCTTTTAACTCAGTGGTAGAGTAATGCCATGGTAAGGCATAAGTCATCGGTTCAAATCCGATAAAGGGCTTTTCCCTTATTGGTAGAGTAATGCCACGGCAAGACCGAGGTCATCGGATCGAATCCGATACAGTACTTTTCTACTAAATTCATTCACTTTATTTTCTTTTTTTTTTTGAAAATGTCTCTGTTTTTTATTGAATTTTATGACTTCGTTTAGTATGAGATGCCCATATTTTTGGTCTGAACACTAAACGAAGCACAGAGTTTAAATTGCAAAAAATAAATGAAATAGGACTCTTTTTTCTATTAGAACAATCAAATCAATATCTGTACTGAACTAATCTAGAATCCTTTTATTAATCTATTCTTATTCTATATCCTTTAAAACTAAAAGGAATTTCCCTAAAAAACAGGGGATAATCCGTGAATTAACCTAACTATCAACTAAAAAAAAAATCCTATGAAAGCATAATAGAAAAGTAGGAAAGACTCTTTGCTTTGATCTATTTATACTATTCGAGTCAAGTATATTGACAATTGCAAAAAACTGCTCATACTATCATTATAGCACTATCGTCTACTGATGCCCCTATCGTCTAGTGGTCCAGGACATCTCTCTTTCAAGGAGGCAGCGGGGATTCGACTTCCCCTGGGGGTAGGGAGTATTATAAAAAGAGGTTAATCATAGATTATCAAAAACCCTAGAATAAATTCTTCCTGGGTCGATGCCCGAGCGGTTAATGGGGACGGACTGTAAATTCGTTGACGATATGTCTACGCTGGTTCAAATCCAGCTCGGCCCAAAAATCTAGGGTTTCGTGAATATGAACTAAAGAAATAAAGGATAAAGAGAAAAGAAGAGGAAAATTTCTTTCTAAGCCGTATCTCTCCGATTCTTTTCTTACAAAGAAAACAGTTTTTCTGATTGAAAGGTTGATTATCGGTTGTTTTTAGGGATAAAAAATCGCGGCGTACTAGTTATGCCACTCTCACTATACCCACATATCCTATGTGGGTGTAGTAGTATATGATTCATCTATTTCTTAGAGTACGACAGACGAATCTTCTTAGGGTTCTATTTAAGAATAGGTATGCCATACACCCCGCAGGGATTGTAGTTCAATTGGTTAGAGCACCGCCCTGTCAAGGCGGAAGCTGCGGGTTCGAGCCCCGTCAGTCCCGAATTAGGGTTCCATGAATGGAAAAATTCATCTTTCCTTTTTTAATCAAGAATTTCCCTGAAAAGGGGGGGCAGAAGGCAAGATCAAATATCTATGGAGAACCCCCCTTACTTTACTTTTTTGATTTCGCAGCTCTCATCTCAATAAAAAGAGAGCTTTATAGGAATCTTTTTTTTTAACTACTTCTGGTTGATAAGGAAAGACATACATATCATACGTGGATTAGTATAATTTAAGATATTACTCTATTTTTATGGTATGATGATACCATCCTCATCTTAACTTCCTATTTGACTTGACTCTTATCTTAAGGAATAGAGTTCCGGTATTTTACCGGAATACAATCCATACACAAATTGTATTCGTTTATTGTTAGAGATTTCGTTTAATATAATTAGTTCCTTTTTGGGGGTTAAACCACACCGCTTCCATGTCGACCTTTTTTTATGAATCTGCTCTCATCTTTAGACCCAAAAAGCAGATATTGACAGTAATCTAATAAAAGAAAAATCAAGCAAACGCTCTTTTTCCTAAAATAAAATATTGGATCTTTTTTATTTAATATCCATCTCACTTCTACTTCTACTGCTTATTTGGATGTCTATGTGACCCACAGAAAGTCGGTTATATAATACATACATAATTGTATGTATAACTATAAGAAATAAGAAAAAGGAAGGGAAATTGGATAAGAAAGATTCTTGGCTATACATATACATATATATATATAGAAAAGCAAAAGTCGAAAAGGATAAAAAATAGAGTGGTTCCGAATCCAATCAAAAAACCTATTTTGGTCTTAGTATGGATAAGGGATCTTCTTATGTTATATTATTCCACTATCAACCACGAATTGATTTGATAGATCCTATATTCATAATATTAAATTGATTCAGTATTATCAGAATGCAAGTCCTCCCCTTGAATTTACAGGGAGATCCCTTTTCCCTCTCCATGGGATTACATCCCGAGTTATTGTGAAAAACAAAATAAAATAAAGAGGTTATGGAAGTAAATATTCTCGCATTTATTGCTACTGCATTGTTCATTCTAGTTCCTACTGCTTTTTTACTTATTATTTATGTAAAAACAGCCAGCCAAAACGATTAATTGGAATTCCAATTAATCATTGAAGAAATGAAAAAAGGATTAAAGAAAATAAAAATCCAAGTCTTAAATGAAAGGATCTGGTTGGAATCCTAAAGTGTGGTAGAAAGAACTACATATAGTTTTTTCTACCACACTTTAAATTCTTTCTATTATATTATCTTGAATCTACATAGAAAAGATTAGTAGATTGAAATAGTAATCTAATTCAACTTCTTTTTTCACTACATCCACTTAATTTTAAGCAAGTCAAAATTAAAAAAATCGAAGACAATTCCTCATTGAAAGAATCCACGGGGAGGGAGAAAAATAATACGAGAATAGACTATAATAAAAGAAAAAAGTGAAAAAACCTGCGAATTTTTCTTACTTAAAAATGACGCGAGATGCTTCACGCGAGATCCTTCAAAAAAAAGAACAAAAAAAAATTCTAAGAATAAGAAAAGAGTATAAATGGAAAATGTGCGATATGTTGTGAATAGCTTGGTGTAAGAAAGTCTAATTTTCTTTTGTAAAGAATTTGATTTTTACTCGTCACTTCTAGTAGAAATTCTTAATCTTAAAAGAGTTTTTTACAAAAGTGAAACAAAACTAAAGAAGGAGAGAAAAATAAAGTTTGCTAAAATGATTAATACAAAATAAAATGATCAATTAAAGAAAAGAGTTGATACTACAATTCGACTGGGCAATTAATTAGTAGTATCCCTAGAGTCCACTTCTCCCCCATACTACTAGCGAAAGAGAAAATGTAAAGACTACCATTAAAGCAGCCCAAGCGAGACTTACTATATCCATGTAAATTATGTCTCCTATTTCTATGAAGGAATTATTCTACTATTGATCAATAATCATAGTGGAATTAAGGGTACAGAGTCAAAATTATGCTCTAAGACTATGGATGAATCAGTTAAAGGAATTTACTCCTATCAAAATCTTATAGGATTTCTGGTAGAATTGGGGAGTATTAAGTAAAAATATGATAAATATACTCTTTCCTTAAAAAAGAGAGAAATTGGATACCTACTTTACCCATGTTTATTTTTGACCTAAACCCTACTGCCCCACTTTCTCTCTTTCTATGAAAGAGTGAAGAGACCTTATCCACTCCACAACTCCGAAATTGATTTTTGATCAGCCTATTCAATCCGATTCTCGACAGAATCAGTAGCCTTTACTTTAGTGTATGTAGGTAGCATAACATGTACGAAGTATATTGATATTGCTATTTCTTCGCAAAGTACCTTCTTCAATCTTAGATTGAAAAAAGACTTAAGGCCCTTTGGAAGTTTTAAATTCCCGAATCAATTCAAATTAATAAAAGAATAAGGAAACGCTACCTCATCTCTGTTGGTAGTTCCCCCTTTCGTTTGGGTCACTGCCGCCAAAACAAAGCCTCGTTTAAGGATATAACTATGGTATGGATTCTCAAAATCCAGTATTGCCAGACCTAGTTATTCTCTTGCCCCAACTTACGGGGGTACGAAATTTTTGAGTTTGATTAGTACTATAATCCTAAGTATTTTATTGATCAGGCGGCACCCAGATTTGAACTGGGGATAAAGGATTTGCAGTCCCCTGCCTTACCACTTGGCCATGCCGCCAAAAAATCCGATCTAAAATCGAGAAAAGAACAAGTATTCATCCATATTTTCTTACTAAAACCTCTTTTTTTCTATTCTATTGAAATGGCAAAGAAGCAAAAGTGGATTTCCAGTCACAGACTGCAAAATTCAGAACAAATTGGAACCATTAACTAGAATTTTTTTTAATTGCAGGAGTAAAAGACTCTTAAATTGGTATTCTCTCCTTTAATGGCATAATAAAATAGAATAAAAGCCTAATAAAATAGAATAAAAATTTCCCTAACCTGTATATTAGGTAAACTCCAGGTCCAAAAAGCATTATTATCTAGGGATCCCCCTTATGTACATATCCCTAAAGGGAATCATGCTTTCATTTTGCATTGCATTAAATATCTTGAATAAAAAGAGGAAATTTGCTCTGATATAAATTATAGCCTGGCCTTCTTTTCTTGGCCCACACAAGTGAAATTACCATAAAAGAAAGGGTATGTGAATAGGTGGATAACTAGATTAGCAAATACTTAAAAAAAGTAAGTACTTTATTTTAGGATTCTACAACGAACTACTTTATTTTTCAGCAATTCTATTACTACGAAACAAAAAAGAACTTTCAAATTCTTTTTGAAAATAAAACTAAGCGTACTATTCTAAATTGTAAATCGAACTAAAGTCAAACTTTCTAGTGCTTATAAATTATTATGGCTTTATTTCTTTCATAGAAAGGAGATAAAACGATAAATCTTTGCTATCCAATCTGATTAGAATATCATAAAGTTTAAGTGGCAGAATTTTTTCTAGGACTTTTTTATCAATTCATTTTAATTCAATTCCTACCCCTACGAAAGTAGAACTTTCGTCAAAATTCTCTTTATTGATATGTATGAAATACATATATGAAATACGTATGTGGAGTTCCCTAGAATTTCATGTGATTCAGTAAACAGAATATAGATTCCATGATTGCTAGATTGATCCGTAAGGATTGATAAAGATTGAGCTGATAATGGAATTTTTCTTCGATAAATAGGAAACTTAAGATTAAGATGCTCCGGAATGGAAATAAGGGAATGTCCACAATACCCGGATTTAGTCAGATCCAATTCGAGGGATTTTGTAGGTTCATTAATCAAGGCTTGGCAGAAGAACTTGAGAAGTTTCCAACAATTAAAGATCCAGATCACGAAATTGCATTTCAATTATTTTCGAAAGGGTATCAATTGCTAGAACCCTCGATAAAAGAAAGGGATGCTGTGTATGAATCACTCACTTATTCTTCTGAATTATATGTATCTGCGAGATTCATTTTTGGTTTCGATGTGCAAAAGCAAAGCATTTCTATTGGAAACATTCCTATAATGAATTCCTTAGGAACCTTTCTAATAAATGGAATATACCGAATTGTGATCAATCAAATATTGCTAAGTCCTGGTATTTACTACCGCTCCGAATTAGACCACAAGGGAGTTTCTATATACACCGGGACTATAATATCAGATTGGGGAGGAAGATCGGAGTTAGCAATTGATAAAAAAGAAAGGATATGGGCTCGCGTGAGTAGAAAACAAAAGATATCTATTTTAGTTCTATCATCAGCTATGGGTTCGAATCTAAGAGAAATTTTAGATAATGTTTCCTACCCCGAAATTTTCTTGTCTTTCCCGAATGCTAAGGAGAAAAAGAGGATTGAGTCAAAAGAAAAAGCTATTTTGGAGTTTTATCAACAATTTGCTTGTGTAGGTGGGGACCTGGTATTTTCGGAGTCCTTATGTGAGGAATTACAAAAGAAATTTTTTCAACAAAAATGTGAATTGGGAAGAGTTGGTCGACGAAATATGAATCGGAGACTGAATCTTAATATACCTCAGAACAATACATTCTTGTTACCACGAGATGTATTGGCCGCTACGGATCATTTGATTGGAATGAAATTTGGAACAGGTATACTTGACGATGACGATATGAATCACTTGAAAAATAAACGTATTCGGTCGGTTGCGGATCTGTTACAAGATCAATTTGGACTGGCTCTTGGCCGTTTACAACATGCGGTTCAAAAAACTATTCGTAGAGTATTCATACGTCAATCGAAACCGACTCCACAAACTTTGGTAACTCCAACTTCAACTTCAATTTTATTAATAACTACTTATGAGACCTTTTTTGGCACATACCCCTTATCTCAAGTTTTTGACCAAACCAATCCATTGACACAAACGGTTCATGGGCGAAAAGTGAGTTGTTTGGGTCCTGGAGGATTGACGGGGAGAACTGCAAGTTTTCGGAGCCGAGATATTCATCCGAGTCACTATGGGCGTATTTGTCCAATTGACACATCCGAAGGAATCAATGTTGGACTTGCAGGGTCCTTGGCTATTCATGCGAGAATTGATCACTGGTGGGGATCTATAGAGAGTCCATTTTATGAAATATCCGAGACAGCAAAAGAAAAAAATGAGAGACAGGTGGTTTATTTATCACCAAATAGAGATGAATATTATATGATAGCAGCAGGAAATTCTTTGTCCTTGAATCAGGGTATTCAGGAAGAACAAGTTGTTCCAGCTAGATACCGTCAAGAATTCCTGACTATTGCATGGGAACAGATTCATGTTAGAAGTATTTTTCCTTTCCAATATTTTTCTATTGGAGGTTCTCTCATTCCTTTTATTGAGCATAATGATGCGAATCGGGCTTTAATGAGTTCGAATATGCAGCGCCAAGCAGTTCCACTTTCTCGATCAGAGAAGTGCATTGTTGGAACTGGATTGGAACGCCAAACAGCTCTAGATTCGAGGGTTTCCATTATAGCCGAACGCGAGGGAAAGATCATTTCTAGTGATAGTCACAAGATACTTTTATCAAGTAGTGGGAAGACTATAAGTATTCCTTTAGTTGCCCATCGGCGCTCTAACAAAAATACTTGTATGCACCAAAAACCTCGGGTTCCGCGGGGTAAATCCATTAAAAAAGGGCAAATTTTAGCGGAGGGAGCGGCTACAGTTGGTGGAGAACTCGCTTTAGGAAAAAACGTTTTAGTAGCTTATATGCCGTGGGAGGGTTACAATTTTGAAGACGCGGTACTAATTAGCGAACGTTTGGTATATGAGGATATTTATACTTCTTTTCACATCCGAAAATATGAAATTCAGACGGATACGACAAGCCAAGGCTCCGCTGAAAAAATCACTAAAGAAATACCACATCTAGAAGAACATTTACTCCGCAATTTGGACAGAAATGGAGTTGTGAGGTTGGGATCCTGGGTAGAAACAGGTGATATTTTAGTAGGTAAATTAACGCCTCAGATAGCGAGCGAATCCTCGTATATCGCGGAAGCTGGATTATTACGGGCCATTTTTGGTCTTGAGGTATCCACTTCAAAAGAAACTTCTCTCAAACTGCCTATAGGTGGAAGAGGGCGCGTTATCGATGTGAAATGGATCCAGAGGGACCCCCTCGACATAATGGTTCGTGTATATATTTTACAGAAACGTGAAATCAAAGTTGGGGATAAAGTAGCAGGAAGACACGGGAATAAGGGGATCATTTCCAAAATTTTGCCTAGGCAAGATATGCCCTATTTGCAAGATGGAACACCTGTTGATATGGTCTTCAATCCCCTAGGAGTACCCTCACGAATGAATGTGGGACAAATATTTGAAAGCTCGCTCGGATTAGCAGGGGATCTGCTAAAGAAACATTATAGAATAGCACCCTTTGATGAAAGATACGAGCAAGAGGCTTCAAGAAAACTTGTGTTTTCGGAATTATATGAAGCTAGTAAACAAACAAAAAATCCATGGGTATTTGAACCCGAGTACCCGGGAAAAAGCAGAATATTTGATGGAAGAACAGGAGATCCCTTCGAACAACCTGTTCTAATAGGAAAGTCCTATATTTTAAAATTAATTCATCAAGTTGATGAGAAAATCCATGGACGTTCTACTGGGCCCTACTCACTTGTTACCCAACAACCCGTTAGAGGAAGAGCCAAACAAGGGGGACAACGAGTAGGAGAAATGGAAGTTTGGGCTTTAGAAGGATTTGGTGTTGCTCATATTTTACAAGAGATACTTACTTATAAATCTGATCATCTTATAGCTCGCCAAGAAATACTTAATGCTACAATCTGGGGAAAAAGAGTGCCTAATCACGAAGATCCTCCAGAATCTTTTCGAGTGCTCGTTCGAGAACTACGATCTTTGGCTCTAGAACTGAACCATTTCCTTGTATCTGAGAAGAACTTTCAGGTTAATAGGGAGGATGTTTGATCAGAATAAATATAAATTCTTTTCTTATTTCTATTTTATGATTGACCAATATAAACATAAACTACTTCAAATTGGGCTCGTTTCCCCTCAACAAATAAAGGCTTGGGCTAACAAAATCCTACCTAATGGGGAAGTCGTTGGCGAAGTCACAAGACCTTCCACTTTTCATTATAAAACTGATAAACCAGAAAAAGATGGGTTGTTTTGCGAAAGAATCTTTGGACCCATAAAAAGCGGAATTTGTGCTTGTGGAAATTCTCAAGCGAGCGTAGCTGAAAACGAAGACGAAAGATTTTGTCAAAAATGCGGGGTAGAATTTGTTGATTCTCGGATACGAAGATATCAAATGGGATACATCAAACTGGCATGTCCAGTGACTCATGTGTGGTATTTGAAAGGTCTTCCTAGTTATATCGCGAATCTTTTAGATAAACCTCTTAAGAAATTGGAAGGCCTTGTATACGGCGATTTCTCTTTTGCTAGGCCCAGCGCTAAAAAACCTACTTTCTTACGATTACGAGGTTTATTCGAAGATGAAATTTCATCCTGTAACCACAGCATTTCTCCCTTTTTTTCTACCCCAGGCTTTGCAACATTTCGAAATCGGGAAATTGAGACAGGAGCAGGTGCTATTAGAGAACAATTAGCAGATTTGGATTTGCGAATTATTATAGAGAATTCCTTAGTTGAATGGAAGGAATTAGAAGACGAGGGGTATAGTGGAGATGAATGGGAAGATAGAAAAAGACGAATAAGAAAAGTTTTTTTAATTAGACGAATGCAATTGGCGAAACATTTTATTCAAACAAATGTAGAACCCGAATGGATGGTTTTGTGCTTATTACCGGTCCTTCCTCCCGAATTGAGACCCATTGTTTATAGGTCTGGGGATAAAGTAGTGACTTCGGATATTAATGAACTTTATAAGAGAGTTATCCGTCGGAACAACAACCTTGCCTATCTATTAAAAAGAAGTGAATTAGCGCCAGCAGATTTAGTAATGTGCCAGGAAAAATTGGTACAAGAAGCCGTGGATACACTTCTTGATAGTGGGTCTCGTGGGCAACCAACGAGGGATGGTCACAATAAAGTATACAAGTCCCTTTCAGATGTAATTGAGGGTAAAGAGGGAAGGTTTCGCGAGACTCTGCTTGGGAAACGGGTCGATTACTCGGGGCGTTCTGTCATTGTTGTGGGTCCTTCGCTTTCACTACATCAATGTGGATTACCTCTAGAGATAGCAATAAAGCTTTTTCAGCTATTTGTAATTCGCGATTTAATCACGAAACGTGCTACTTCTAATGTCAGGATTGCTAAAAGGAAAATTTGGGAAAAGGAACCCATTGTATGGGAAATACTTCAAGAAGTTATGCGGGGGCATCCTGTACTGTTGAACAGAGCACCTACCCTGCATAGATTAGGCATACAGGCCTTCCAACCCACTTTAGTAGAGGGGCGTACTATTTGTTTACATCCATTAGTATGTAAGGGTTTCAATGCGGACTTTGATGGGGATCAAATGGCTGTTCATCTACCTTTATCCTTGGAAGCTCAAGCAGAAGCCCGTTTACTTATGTTTTCTCATATGAATCTCCTGTCTCCCGCTATTGGAGATCCTATTTGCGTGCCAACCCAAGACATGCTTATCGGACTTTATGTATTAACGATTGGAAATCGTCGAGGTATTTGTGCAAATAGATATAATAGTTGCGGAAACTATCCAAATAAAAAAGTAAATTACAATAATAATAATTATACGAAAGATAAAGAACCCCTTTTTTCTAGTTCCTATGATGCACTGGGAGCTTATAGACAGAAACGAATTGGTTTAAACAGTCCCTTGTGGCTCCGATGGAAACTAGATCAACGCGTCATTGGATCAAGAGAAGTTCCGATTGAAGTTCAATATGAATCTTTTGGGACTTATCATGAGATTTATGCCCACTATCTAATAGTCGGAAATAGAAAAAAAGAAACCCGTTCTATATACATTCGAACCACTCTTGGTCATATTTCTTTTTATCGAGAAATAGAGGAAGCCTTACAAGGATTTAGTCGGGCCTATTCATACACTATCTAAATCTAAACAAGGAAGTTAGATTCGGCGATGCCCCTTTCGGGGGGCATTCCGATTTCGCTAGTACCATCTTTTTTGCCACGCAAATTCAGATTGAGATTGAGGAAAGGGGGTAAATTAAGTTTTCGAATCACTGACTCAGGCCTATTGTCGAATCCTACTCAGCAATTGTCGAATCCTACTCAGTCAAAAAAGGGGGTACTTATGTATGGCGGAACGGGCCAACCTGGTCTTTCATAATAAAGAGATAGACGGAACTGCTATGAAACGACTTATTAGCAGATTAATAGATCATTTCGGAATGGGATATACATCCCATATACTGGATCAAATAAAAGCTCTGGGCTTCCATCAAGCTACTACTACATCGATTTCTTTAGGAATCGAGGATCTTTTAACAATACCCTCTAAAGGATGGTTAGTCCAAGATGCAGAACAACAGAGTTTTCTTTTGGAGAAACACTATTATTATGGGGCTGTACACGCAGTAGAAAAATTACGCCAATCCGTTGAAGTATGGTATGCTACAAGTGAATATTTGAAACAAGAAATGAATTCGAATTTTCGGATAACAGATCCTTCTAATCCAGTCTATCTAATGTCTTTTTCAGGAGCCAGAGGAAATGCATCTCAGGTACACCAATTAGTAGGGATGAGAGGGTTAATGGCGGATCCTCAAGGACAAATGATTGATTTACCTATTCAAAGCAATTTACGCGAGGGACTTTCTTTGACAGAATATATAATTTCCTGCTACGGAGCCCGCAAAGGAGTTGTAGATACGGCTGTACGAACAGCCGATGCTGGATATCTTACACGCAGACTTGTTGAAGTAGTTCAACATATTATTGTGCGTAGAAGAGATTGTGGTACTATCCGAGGTAGTTCTGTGAGTCCTCAAAATGGGATGACAGAAAAACTTTTTGCCCAAACACTAATTGGTCGTGTATTAGCAGACGATATGTATATCGGTTCACGATGCATTGCTGCTCGAAATCAAGATATTGGAATTGGATTAGTCAATCGATTCATAACAGGCTTTCGAGCACAACCGTTTTGGGCACAACCGATATATATTAGAACCCCTTTTACTTGCCGGAGCACATCTTGGATCTGTCAATTATGTTATGGGCGGAGTCCCACTCATGGCGATCTGGTCGAATTGGGAGAAGCTGTAGGTATTATTGCGGGTCAATCAATTGGGGAGCCTGGGACTCAACTAACATTAAGAACTTTTCATACTGGTGGAGTATTCACAGGGGGTACTGCCGACCTTGTACGATCCCCCTCGAATGGAAAAATCCAATTCAATGAGGATTTGGTTCACCCCACACGTACCCGTCATGGGCAGCCTGCTTTTCTATGCTATATAGACTTGCGTGTAACTATTCAGAGTCAGGATATTCTACATAGTGTGAATATTCCGTTAAAAAGCCTGATTCTAGTGCAAAATGATCAATACGTAGAATCCGAACAAATAATAGCGGAGATTCGTGCCGGAACATCCACTTTGCATTTTAAAGAAAAGGTACAAAAGCATATTTATTCCGAATCAGACGGGGAAATGCACTGGAGTACTGATGTTTACCATGCGCCCGAATATCAATATGGTAATCTTCGTCGATTACCAAAAACAAGCCATTTATGGATATTGTCAGTAAGTATGTGCAGATCCGGTATAGCATCCTTTTCGCTGCACAAGGATCAAGATCAAATGAATACTTATTATTTTTCTCTTGACGGAAGATATATCTTTGACCTATCAATGGCTAATGATCAAGTAAGCCATAGACTGTTGGATACTTTTGGTAAAAAAGATAAGGAAATTCTTGATTATTTAACGCCAGATCGAATCATGTCCAACAATCATTGGAATTTTTTCTATCCTTCTATTCCTCAAGATAATTCGGATTTGTTGGCGAAAAAGCGAAGAAATAGGTTCGTCATTCCATTACAATATCATCACGAACAAGAAAAAGAGCTAATATCCTGTTTGGGGATTTCGATTGAAATACCCTTTATGGGTGTTTTACGTAGAAATACTATTTTTTCTTATTTTGACGATCCAGGATACAGAAAAGATAAAAGGGGTTCAGGAATTGTTAAATTTCGATATAGGACCCTAGAGGAAGAATACCGGACCCGAGAGGAAGAGTATAGGACTCTAGAGGAAGACTCAGAGGAAGAATATGAGAGCCCAGAGAACGAATATAGGACTCTAGAAGACGAATATGAAACCCTAGAAAACGAATATAGGACTCTAGAAGACGAATATGAAACCCTAGAAGATGAATACGGGATCCTAGAGGCCAAATATAGGACTCTAGAGAAAGACTCAGAAGAAGAATACGGGAACCCGGAGAACGAATATAAAACTCGAGAGGACGAATATGGAACTCTAGAGGAAGAAGAATACGGGAGCCGTGAAGATGGCTCAGAGAACGAATATCGGGCTTTCGAAGAAGACTCAGAGGAAGACTCAGAGGACGAATATGGGAGCCCAGAGGAAGATTCTATCTTAAAAAAAGAGGGTTTTATTGAGCATCGAGGAACAAAAGAATTTAGTCTAAAATACCAAAAAGAAGTAGATCGGTTTTTTTTCATTCTTCAAGAACTGCATATCTTGCCGAGATCCTCATCCCTAAAGGTACTTGACAATAGTATTATTGGAGTGGATACACAACTCACAAAAAATGCAAGAAGTCGATTAGGTGGATTGGTCCGAGTTAAGAGAAAAAAAAGCCATACGGAATTAAAAATCTTTTCCGGAGATATTTATTTTCCTGAAGAGGCGGATAAGATATTAGGCGCCAGTTTGATACCACCAGAAAGAGAAAAAAAAGATTATAAGGACTCAAAAAAAATAAAAAATTGGGTTTATGTTCAACGGAAAAAAATTATCAAAAGCAAGGAAAAGTATTTTGTTTCAGTTCGACCTGCAGTCGCATATGAAATGGACGAAGGGACAAATCTAACAAGACTTTTCCCGCAAGATCTCCTGCAAGAAGAGGATAATCTCCAACTTCGACTTGTCAATTTTATTTCTCATGAAAATAGCAAGTTAACTCAAAGAATTTATCACACGAATAGTCAATTCGTTCGAACTTGCTTGGTAGTGAATTGGGAACAAGAAGAAAAAGAGGGGGCTTGTGCTTCCCTTGTTGAGTTAAGAACAAATGATCTGATTCGCGATTTCCTAAGAATTGAGTTAGTGAAGTCCACTATTTCATATACAAGAAGAAGGTATGATAGGACAAGCGCAGGACCGATTCCCAATAATAGGTTAGATCGCAACAATACCAAGGCAAAGATTCAATCACTTAGCCAACATCAAGAAGCTATTGGCACCTTGTTGAATCGAAATAAAGAATACCCATCTTTGATGATTTTGTCGGCATCCAACTGTTCTCGAATTGGTTTATTCAAGAATTCGAAATATCCCAATGCGGTAAAAGAATCGAATCCTAGAATTCTTATTCGAGATATTTTTGGGCTCTTAGGCGCTATTGTACCTAGTATATCGAATTTTTCTTCATCTTACTATTTATTAACACATAATCGGATCTTGTTAGAAAAATACGTGTTCCTTGACAATGACAATTTGAAACAAACCTTCCAAGTACTTAAAAGGCTTAAATACTCTTTAATAGATGAAAATAAAAGGATGTCAAATTTCGACAGTAACACCATGTTGGATCCATTCCATTTGAATTGGCACTTTCTCCATCATGACTCGTGGAAGGAGACATTGGCAATAATTCACCTTGGACAATTTATTTGCGAAAATGTATGTCTATTTAAATCGCACATAAAAAAATCTGGTCAAATTTTCCTTGTTAATATGGACTCCTTTGTTATAAGAGCAGCCAAGCCTTATTTGGCCACTATAGGAGCTACTGTTCATGGTCATTATGGAAAAATCCTTTACAAAGGAGATAGATTAGTTACCTTTATATATGAAAAATCGAGATCTAGTGATATAACGCAAGGTCTTCCAAAAGTAGAACAAATATTCGAAGCGCGTTCAATTGATTCACTATCGCCGAATCTCGAAAGGAGAATTGAGGATTGGAATGAGCGTATACCAAGAATTCTTGGGGTTCCCTGGGGATTCTTGATTGGAGCTGAGCTAACCATCGCCCAAAGTCGTATCTCTTTGGTTAATAAGATCCAAAAGGTTTATCGATCCCAAGGGGTACAGATCCATAATAGACATATAGAGATTATTATACGCCAAGTAACATCAAAAGTACGGGTTTCCGAAGATGGAATGTCTAATGTTTTTTTACCTGGGGAATTAATAGGACTATTGCGAGCAGAAAGAGCAGCGCGAGCTTTGGATGAATCAATCTATTATCGGGCAATCTTATTGGGAATAACAAGGGCTTCCCTGAATACCCAAAGTTTCATATCTGAAGCAAGTTTTCAAGAAACTGCTCGAGTTTTAGCAAAAGCTGCCCTACGAGGTCGTATTGATTGGTTGAAAGGCCTGAAAGAAAACGTAGTTCTGGGGGGAATTATACCTGTTGGTACCGGATTCCAAAAATTTGTGCAGCGTGTCCCACAAGACAAGAACCTTTATTTCGAAATTCAAAAAAAAAATCTATTCACGTCGGAAATGAGAGATATTTTGTTTCTCCATACAGAATTAATTTCTTCTGATTCTGACGTAACAAACAATTTCTATGAGACATCAGAACCCCCATTTACTCCCATTTATACCATTTAAGGATATATAAAGCATATAAAGCAAATTTTTTGACTTTAATTGAAACTAGACTTTTGACCTTAGAATGCTAACAGATCTAATTTTCAATTTTGTATTTTCGTATTTTCCTAAATAAAAGAAGTCAGTTAATTTATTAAGGCTGTGTTTATATCATGTATCAATGGCCAATTCTGAGTAGAAGGTTCCATCGGAACAATTATTATTTATTTCAAGATATTTCGGCTCTTTCTTAATCTTCAAAAAGAAATCAATTCTGTAATGGTAAGACGAAAAAAAGAAAAAAAGGGAAGTGTGGAAAAAATGACAAGAAGATATTGGAACATCCATTTGAAAGAGATGATAGAAGCAGGAGTTCATTTTGGTCATGGTATTAAGAAATGGAATCCTAAAATGGCCCCTTACATCTCGGCAAAGCGTAAAGGTACTCATATTACAAATCTCGCTAGAACGGCTCGTTTTTTATCAGAAGCTTGTGATTTAGTTTTTGATGCAGCAAGTCAGGGAAAAAGCTTCTTAATTGTTGGTACCAAAAAAAGAGCAGCGGATTTAGTAGCATCAGCTGCAATAAGGTCTCGTTGTCATTATGTTAATAAAAAGTGGTTCAGCGGTATGTTAACGAATTGGTCGATTACCAAAACTAGACTTTCTCAATTTAGAGACTTAAGAGCGGAAGAAAAGATGGGAAAATTCCACCATCTCCCAAAAAGAGATGTGGCAATCTTAAAGAGAAAATTATCTACCTTGCAAAGATATCTCGGCGGGATTAAATATATGACGAGGTTGCCTGACATTGTGATCGTCCTTGATCAGCAAAAAGAGTATATAGCTCTTCGGGAATGCGCCATTTTGGGGATTCCTACTATTTCTTTAGTCGATACAAATTGTGACCCAGATCTCGCGAATATATCGATTCCTGCCAACGATGACACTATGACTTCAATTCGATTGATTCTTAACAAATTAGTATTTGCAATTTGTGAGGGCCGTTCTCTCTATATAAGAAATCATTGATTAAGATTAAGAATAATAGTGAATTCTTAAGCAACTACGTAGATTTATGGGATCAGTTACTATTTTTTTTGCATAGATAAAAGAAGGGGAATATTGATATATATTAGAGGGTATTGATATATATTATCATTTGATGTGATTTCTTGGTATCCTAAATATAAGATTAATACTTCAAGTTGCTGAGTTGAGAAAGAGATGGTTGAATCAAAAGAATTCCTTTTTTGAAGTTCAATTTTTATCAGAGGACAATATGAATATTACACCATGTTCCATTAAAACACTCAAGGGGTTGTATGATATATCAGGCGTAGAAGTAGGCCAACACTTCTATTGGCAAATAGGAGGTTTCCAAATTCATGCCCAAGTACTCATCACTTCTTGGGTCGTAATTACTATCTTGCTGGGTTCAGTTATCATAGCTATTCGGAATCCACAAACCATCCCAACCGACGGTCAGAATTTCTTCGAATATGTCCTTGAGTTTATTCGAGATTTGAGCAAAACTCAGATTGGAGAAGAATATGGTCCCTGGGTTCCCTTTATTGGAACTATGTTCCTTTTTATTTTTGTTTCGAATTGGTCGGGTGCTCTTTTACCTTGGAAAATTATAGAGTTACCCCACGGGGAATTAGCAGCGCCCACGAATGATATAAATACTACTGTTGCTTTAGCTTTACTCACATCAGCGGCATATTTTTATGCGGGTCTTAGCAAAAAAGGATTGAGTTATTTCGAGAAATATATTAAACCAACCCCAATCCTTTTACCAATTAACATACTAGAAGATTTCACAAAACCATTATCGCTTAGTTTTCGACTTTTCGGAAATATATTGGCGGATGAATTAGTCGTTGTTGTTCTTGTTTCTTTAGTCCCTTTAGTAGTCCCTATACCGGTCATGTTTCTTGGATTATTTACAAGCGGTATTCAAGCTCTTATTTTTGCAACGTTAGCCGCAGCCTATATAGGTGAATCCATGGAAGGTCATCATTGAATTGACTAATTTTCGAAATAGTCTTTTTTTTTTTGCTTAGTCCGATTCATGCATGGTTGCAGATAATCCTCCTGGTTAGAAAACTAACTAGTTCAAAATGCGTATGAATATATAACCTAGAGTTGTAGGAGAGAGAACAGACTATATTACGGAATTTTAAAATTATATATGCTTTCAGGGGAGGATGCAAAATCGGTTAGATCTATATTCTTAATGTCTATAAGATAGTCATCTTTTGTGAGGTTTTCTAAGGAAGATTTTGGAATTGGATTCCATCGAAAATAAGAAAATATGCAAACAAAATAGAAGAAACAAATGTATATAGGATTTTCTTTATTTCTAAGTTAGATTAGATTCATTATCTAATCCGATATATAGAAAGAATTGGATTCCATATCCAGTTCTATGCAGCATATTGTTATCAATTGTATATCTTGATTTGATTCCTATTGGATTTGATTTGGATTAGTTCGATTTCAATAGGGGTTCTTCCTGTATTTCGTCTTTTATTATGGATTAGATGAAGGGAGAAAAAAGGAACTCAAGGATATCGAAGAGTAAAAAAAGATGGAATGAAAGGGTGGTTGGTTGGAAAGAAAGAGAAATCGAATAATGAAATAATGATTAGAAACTAAAAACGAGATCTCGAAGTAGTTCGGACGATTTAGATTATCATTTCAATTTGTACTTTTTAGTTACTTTTACCCAATAGAGCTTAGAAGTTAAAAGTAATAATTTCTTGGTTGATTGTATCCTTAACCATTTCTTTTTTTTTGACACGAGGAACTCACCATGAATCCACTAATTGCTGCTGCTTCCGTTATTGCTGCTGGATTGGCTGTAGGGCTTGCTTCTATTGGGCCCGGAGTTGGTCAAGGTACTGCTGCAGGACAAGCTGTAGAGGGTATTGCGAGACAGCCAGAAGCAGAAGGGAAAATCCGAGGTACTTTATTGCTTAGTCTAGCTTTTATGGAAGCTTTAACAATTTATGGACTGGTTGTGGCACTAGCGCTTTTATTTGCGAACCCTTTTGTTTAATCCTAAAAAAGAAAATAAGTCCTTTAGATTAGATACTTTTTTCTTTTTTAGTAAATTGGTATTTGCTTCTGTAATTCCAAGTATATCAATACTTTTTTTTTTATATTATTCCAGGAATTTTTTATTTATCGGGACAGAGAATACCCCGGGGGGGGTTGATTTGAGCATGATCAATTTAGGTAGAAGATATGCTCGCCCTCTTCCTTCCCTTCTTAGTTTAGGATAGTGGAAAGTCTTTTTCCTTTTATTTTAGGAATTTTTGGAACATTTTAACAAAAGAGATCTTTCAAAAGGAGATCTTTCACAGGTCAAACGAGACCTAAGACTTAATCTAAAAGAAATTATTAGATTGAATCTATTTGCATTAAAAAAAGTGCATTAAAAAAACCGATAAAAAAAGGGCGAGCGAAGTAAGTGATCGAAAAACTTTCTTCTTTGTTCGTCCTATCTATAAGAGGAGAGCGTATGAAAAATGTAACCCATTCTTTTGTTTTTTTAGCTCACTGGCCATTCGCTGGGAGTTTCGGGCTTAATACCGATATTTTAGCAACAAATCTAATAAATCTAACTGTAGTGGTTGGCGTATTGATTTTTTTTGGAAAGGGAGTGTGTGCGAGTTGTCTATTTCAAGAATAGATTGGATCTATCCGGCTGCACTTAGCATATTTTTTAATATTTTTTTTGGGAGGGGATAAATAAGAAAAGTGCACGATCTCCACGAATTACTTCTGAATAATTTCAGAAATCATATGGAAGAACCATAGCATTTCGGAACTCATTGGGAAATTTACTTTGATTCTCTATAGACCAATAATGTGAGACCATTAACACGGTTAAAGCTAAACTGCTTGAAGTCCAGGCAAAAACGGGTACTCTTTCTACAACTATATTAGTATCGAAATGCTTTATTAGTATCCAAATGCTTTAAACGGGAAATAGCTAGTGTAGAATTTATCTGATATAGAACACTCATATCGATAAAATGGTTTGAACTATTTACTAGAAGGGCACCCTGCCCTTTTTCCAATGCCGAATCGACGACCTGTGTATAAAAAAATAGAAATTTTTTGGATTTAAGGAAAGAAAAAGAATTCTAGCAATTTTTATTTTCCATTTATTTACTTCATTTTTCTTAATGAAATTGTTAACTAACAGAGCAAATACAAATAAAAAAACAACTTTGCTGACCATGATAGATTTTTATCTAGTCGGAAGAGTCCTCTTAATATTTATCTAGTCTTATATACGTTTCGGTATATTGAAATACAAAGAGAAAGGAGGATAGAGGATAGGCTCATTACAAAAAAAAAGATATGGAAATAACCATAATCCATAGTAAAAAAGAAAAAAAGGAGCGTGAGAGCCAAATGAATCGAAAGATTCATGTTTGGTTCGGGAAGAGATCATAAAAGTTGTAAACTTAATAGCAAGATAATCTACTTTCATTAAAAGATTTATTAGATAATCGAAAACAGAGGATCTTAAGTACTATTCGAAATTCGGAAGAATTGCGTAGAGGGACCCTTGAACAACTCGAAAAAGCTCGGCTTCGATTACAGAAAGTCGAACTAGAAGCAGATGAGTATCGGATGAATGGATACTCTGAGATAGAACGAGAAAAAGCAAATTTGATTAATGCTACTTCTATGAGTTTGGAACAATTAGAAAAGTCTAAAAATGAAACCCTTTATTTTGAAAAACAAAGAGCGATGAATCAGGTCCGACAACGGGTTTTCCAACAAGCCGTACAAGGAGCTCTAGGAACTCTGAATAGTTGTTTGAATACCGAGTTACATTTCCGTACGATTCGTGCTAATATTGGCATTCTAGGGGCCATAGAGTGGAAGAGATAATTAAAATTTATTAGGCCTTGAACTTCTACTTTCGTTTAGAATTTAGGCATTATTTTTCCCCTTGCTTCCGAAAAAAAAAAAAGATTCAAGAAACACTAATGGCAACCCTTCGAGTCGACGAAATTAATAAAATTCTCCGAGAACGTATTGAACAATATAATAGGAAAGTAGGAATTGAGAATATTGGTCGCGTAGTTCAAGTGGGGGATGGGATTGCTCGTATTATAGGTCTTGGTGAAATAATGTCAGGTGAATTAGTCGAATTTGCAGAAGGGACTAGAGGTATTGCTCTGAATTTGGAATCCAAAAATGTTGGAATTGTATTAATGGGCGATGGGTTGATGATACAAGAGGGAAGTTTTGTAAAAGCAACAGGAAGAATTGCTCAGATACCCGTGAGCGAGGCTTACTTGGGTCGTGTTATAAATGCTCTCGCTAAACCTATTGATGGGAGAGGCGAAATTGTCGCTTCGGAATCTCGCTTAATTGAATCTCCTGCTCCGGGTATAATTTCCAGACGTTCTGTGTATGAACCCCTTCAAACAGGGCTTATTGCTATCGATTCGATGATC